TCTAAAACAAGTAAGATTATAAACGTCTTAAATTCAAGGAATTAAGAGTTTATGGGGGATACCTTGGCATTCAGAAGCGATGAAGGACGTGGTTACCGACGATACGCTTCGGGGAGCTGGAAACAAGCTACGATCCGGAGGTCTCCGAATAAGGAAACTTAAATACTACTTATTGAATACATAAATAAGAAAGAGCAAACCTAGGGAATTGAAACATCTTAGTACCTAGAGGAAGAGAAAGTAAAAACGATTCCCGTAGTAGCGGCGAGCGAACTGGGAACAGCCTAAACTTCAAATTAATTTGGAGGGTAGTGGGACAATTGACAATGATTAAATGTGACAATTAGACGAATATAGATGGAATGCTAAACCAAAGAGAGTGATAGTCTCGTAGTCGAAAATTGAAACAATCAAATTGTATCCCAAGTAGCATGGAGCACGTGAAATTCCGTGTGAATCTGCGAGGACCACCTCGTAAGGCTAAATATTCCTGAATGACCGATAGTGAAATAGTACCGTGAGGGAAAGGTGAAAAGAACCCCGGGAGGGGAGTGAAAAGAACATGAAACCATAAACTTACAATCAGTAGAAGGACGACTAAATCGTCTGACTGCGTGCCTGTTGAAGAATGAGCCGGCGACTTATAAGTAGTGGCAGGTTAAGGCAGAGAATGCCGAAGCCATAGTGAAAGCGAGCCTGAATAGGGCGTTCGTCACTGGTTATAGACCCGAACCCGGATGATCTAACCATGGTCAGGTTGAAGCTTAAGTAACACTAAGTGGAGGACCGAACCGACTGATGTTGAAAAATCAGCGGATGAATTGTGGTTAGGGGTGAAATTCCAATCGAATCCGGAGCTAGCTGGTTCTCCCCGAAATGCGTTTAGGCGCAGCGATAAATGTTATAACTTAGGGGTAAAGCACTGTTACGTATGCGGGCTGGTAATTCGGTACCAAGTCGTTGCAAACTAAGAATACTAAGTGGAAAATTTATCAGTAAGACTGTGGGGGATAAGCTCCATTGTCAAGAGGGAAACAGCCCAGAGCACCAGTTAAGGCCCTTAAAAATTGCTAAGTGATAAAGGAGGTGGGAGTGCAGAAACAATCAGGAGGTTTGCTTAGAAGCAGCAACCCTTTAAAGAGTGCGTAATAGCTCACTGATCGAGTAAACCTGCGCCGAAAATGAACGGGACTAAGTAATTTGCCGAAACTGTGCGATATAGAAAAATATATCGGTAGGGGAGCGTTCTGTTGTAGGTCGAAGTATTAGCGGAAGCGGATATGGACGAAGCAGAAGTGAGAATGTCGGCTTGAGTAACGAAAATATAGGTGAGAATCCTATACCCCGAAAACCCAAGGTTTCCTCCGGAAGGCTCGTCCGCGGAGGGTAAGTCAGGACCTAAGGCGAGGCTGAAAAGCGTAGTCGATGGATAACGGGTTAATATTCCCGTACCATTATTTGTTGATATCGAGGGACGGAGAAGGCTAAGCTGGCCGGATATTGGTTACCGGTTTAAGCGTTCGAGATGATGAGAAACGGCGAAAACGTTTTGAGTTGAGGCGCGAGTACGAGATGCTACGGCATTGAAGCAGTCTATGTCATACTTCCAAGAAAAGCTTGCACTGTCATAAACAAATAATGCCTGTACCATAACCGACACAGGTGGGTAGGTAGAGTATACTAAGGGGCGCGAGATAACTCTCTCTAAGGAACTCGGCAAAATGACTCCGTAACTTCGGGAGAAGGAGTGCCTTCTTTTTAGAAGGTTGCAATAACAAGATCCAAGCAACTGTTTATCAAAAACACAGGTCTCCGCTAAGTCGTAAGACGATGTATGGGGGCTGACGCCTGCCCAGTGCCAGAAGGTTAAAGAAGTCGGTTAGCATTCGCGAAGCTGGTGACTGAAGCCCTGGTGAACGGCGGCCGTAACTATAACGGTCCTAAGGTAGCGAAATTCCTTGTCGGGTAAGTTCCGACCCGCACGAAAGGCGTAATGATTTGGATACTGTCTCAGAGAGGGACTCGGTGAAATAGACTTGTCTGTGAAGATGCGGACTACCTGCACCAGGACAGAAAGACCCTATGAAGCTTTACTGTAACTTGGAATTGAAATTGGACTTTATTTGCGCAGTATAGGTGGGAGGTGTTGAGACTATTCTTGCGGGAATAGAGGAGCCATCAGTGAGATACCACTCTTGTAATGTTAGATTTCTAACTTTGAATCATTATCTGGTCAAAGAACAGTTTCAGGCGGGCAGTTTGACTGGGGCGGTCGCCTCCTAAATGGTAACGGAGGCGCACAAAGGTTTCCTCTGAACGGGTAGAAATCGTATCTAGAGTGTAAAGGCATAAGGAAGCTTGACTGTGAGACCTACAAGTCGAGCAGGGACGAAAGTCGGTCTTAGTGATCTGACGGTGCTGAGTGGAAAGGCCGTCACTCAACGGATAAAAGTTACTCTAGGGATAACAGGCTGATCTCCCCCAAGAGTTCACATCGACGGGGAGGTTTGGCACCTCGATGTCGGCTCATCGCATCCTGGGGCGGTAGTACGTCCCAAGGGTTGGGCTGTTCGCCCATGAAAGCGGTACGCGAGCTGGGTTCAGAACGTCGTGAGACAGTTCGGTCCATATCCGGTGTAGGCGTTAGAATATTGAGAGGAGCCTTCTTTAGTACGAGAGGACCGAGAAGGACATACCTATGGTGTACCAGTTATCGTGCCAACGGTAAACGCTGGGTAGCTACGTATGGAGTGGATAACCGCTGAAAGCATCTAAGTGGGAAGCCCACCTCAAGATAAGTATTCTCATCACGTAAGTGAATAAGGTCACGGTAAGACTAACCGTTTGATAGGCATTAAGTGTAAGTCCAGTAATGGATGTGCTGAGATGTACTAACAGACCGAAGACTTGAATTTTTTTAATCGAACAAAAGTACTTTGGATTCAAAGTACTTTTTTGCTTTGGTGTTTCTAGTGTATTAAGCGGAACCACACTGATCCATTTCGAACTCAGTTGTGAAACGTTATAAATCGGCGACAATACTTGGAGGGGGACCTCCTGGGAAGATAGTTCAATGCCAAAGTTTTTGATACTCTTATGAACGAGATTCAACTCGTTTCCATTTATTCTTTGTGTAGTTAGTTGCAAATTCTATCGTTTTTCAAAGGAAGTCATTTAAGTGAAATAAGAAAATCAACCTAATGAGTGGTTTTCAGATTGGACTTTTCACCCAATTGAATTCAGAAAATTCAAAAGAAAGACTTTCAATCCGTGATTATTTGATTATAATATCGAAAGTTTCATTCTTTTGATTATAATATATAGTGTAGTTAATTAAAATATTTCAAAAGGATTATCATTTATGGATACTCGTGTACTAGTAATTGCTCTACCATTATTAGTAGCAGCATCATGGGCTCTAGTGAACATTGGTCGTTTAGCGATTCAACAACTTCAAAGAATGAAATAGAACTTTGAAAAGTTTGATCGCATTTGACTTTTCCCACACTTTGCTGTATTATTACAAAAAATAATAAAATGGTATAATATAGAATGGCAGTACCTAAAAAACGAACATCTAAAGCAAAAAAGAATGCTCGAAAAGCAAACTGGAAAAGAAAAGGATATCACGCAGCACAAAAGTCGTTATCATTAGCGAAATCAATGCTACGAGGAAAACAAACTAGTTTTGTATATAGCATATATCTTGATGACGAATAAATCTTTAAATTTGTTTAAAGATTTATTTGCTAAAAGTAGGTTATTAAACTTCAGATATAAAAGTACCAGAATTAAAATATTTTTAAAACTCAATTATATTAACGGATGTGGCGAAATTGGTAGACGCGCTAGATTTAGGTCCTAGTGACTTTTGTTTTGAGAGTTCGAGTCTCTCCATCCGTAATTTTATTAAAAAAAGCAAGTAGCTCTATAATCTATTATAAATTAATTAGAACTGGAATATGCTTCCTTTTACACTTCAACAATTGCGAATTTTAAAAGCTGTCGCGACCGAAAAAAATTTTACAAAAGCAGCTGAATTATTATATTTATCCCAACCGTCACTTAGCAAACAAATTAAAACATTAGAAAAAAATTTAGATATAGTATTAATCAATCGTGAAAATAATAAAATTTCTTTAACAGAGAACGGAAAAGTTTTTCTTCAATATTCTGAACGAATTTTAGCATTATGTGAAGAGAGTTGCCGAGCATTAATTGATTTAAAAAATGGGGAACGTGGGAATCTAACCGTAGGAGCTAGTCAAACAATGGGCACTTACTTACTTCCTCGGGTTTTAGCTCTCTTTGCCCAAAACTATCCACAAATTGCTTTAAAAGTTCAAGTAAACTCGACACGAATGATTGCTAATAGTGTGATTAACCGAGAAATTGATTTAGCAATTGTCGGTGGTGAGATTCCGAATAAGTTAAAAAAAAATTTAATTATTGAAAACTTTGTCGAAGACGAATTTAGTTTAATCGTTTCAAAATCACACCCATTTGCTTCGAAAAAAGAAATTACCAAAGAAGATTTATATCATTTAAATTTTATTACATTAAATTCCAACTCTACGATTAGAAAATTTATTGATAACATACTTGAACAAAATCAAATTGAAACAAAACAATTAAAAATTATCATGCAATTAAATTCAATTGAAGGAATTAAAACTGCCGTTAGTTTAGGCTTAGGGGCAGCGTTTGTTTCCTCTTCGGCTATTGAGAAAGAGATTGAACTTAAAACAATTGAAATTCTTAAAATTGAAAAAATAAAAATTACTAGAAAATTGTCCATAGTTAGTAATGCGGAATGTTATAAATCAAAAGCTTTTGAATTTTTCTATAAAGAACTAATTCAATTAAAAAACAATATTGAAAATTAAAAGATAGTCTTAAAATAGTTGACTGTTTAAAAAAAATTCGAGTATTATAAGGTTAAATAAAAATAAATTAATTTAAATTATGAAATATGCAATTGTCGAAATAAGTGGAAGACAATTTTGGATTGAAACAGGAAAATATTACGATTTTAATCGAATTCCAACAGATTTAGGAAAACAAATTACTTTAAATCGGGTTTTATTATTAAACGATGAAGGAAAGGTTTTAATTGGTCAACCTTATTTAGATAAAGTTCAGATTAAAGGTAAAATATTAGAACATCTTAGAGGCAAAAAAACAATTGTTTATAAGATGAGACCAAAGAAAAAAACTAGAAAAAAACAAGGGCATAGACAAGATTTAACACGTGTTTTAATTCAAGACATAATCGTAAGTTAAACAAGAATTAATTAATAAATTAGGAGTAAACATTATGGCACACAAGAAAGGTGCAGGTAGTACTAAAAATGGCCGAGATTCAAATGCAAAACGTTTAGGTGTAAAAAAATTTGGTGGAGAAACTGTACGTGCTGGTAACATTTTGATTCGTCAACGCGGAATGAGTTTTAAACCGGGCCAAAATGTTGGATATGGGAAAGACTTTACTTTATTTGCATTAGTAGATGGTACAGTAAAATTTGATTATCAAGATAGTAAACATAAACGTGTAAATATTATTGTTTAAGAAATCTGAAAATCAATTTAAAATGCTAAAAAACCCCTTTACTAATAATTCAGTTTTAAAGAAATATCGTGATTTAGTAAACCAGATTAATAATTTTGAACCTGAACTAAAAACATTAACTGATAGTGAATTAAGGGCCAAAAGCTTTAGATTAAAAAAGCAATATGAGGCAAATAACAATCTAGATGCATTAATTGCTGAATCATTTGCACTAACACGAGAAGCGAGTGTTAGAACTTTAGGATTAAGACATTTTGATGTTCAATTAATTGGTGGACTTGTCTTAAATGATCAAAAAATTGCTGAAATGAAAACTGGTGAAGGGAAGACGCTTGTTGCAACTTTACCAGCTTTTTTAAACGCCATAACAAATAAAGGTGTTCACATTGTAACAGTAAATGATTATTTAGCCAACCGAGATCAAGTCTCAATGGGTCAAATTTATCGATTTCTTGGTTTGAATACCGGATTAATTCAAGATGGAATGGACACAGCTGAGCGAAAATTAAATTATAACGCAGATATAACTTATGTTACAAATTATGAAGTGACATTTGATTTTCTGCGCGATAATATGGCACTTAATTTAAATGATGTCGTTTTGCGACCTTTTAATTATTGCATTATTGATGAAGTTGATTCAATTTTAATTGATGAAGCTCAAACCCCATTAATTATTTCAAATAATATTCAAACTCCAGTTGACAAATATATCATAGCAGCTGAAATTACGGATTATCTTGAACTGAATACTCATTATAAAGTTGATGAGAAAAATAAAAATGTTATTTTAACTGAAGATGGTAGTAGACAAATTGAAAAGATTTTAAGTATTCAAGATTTATATGATCCAAGAGATCCTTGGATACCGTATGTAATAAATGCACTTAAAGCTAATTCATTGTACTTCAATAATGTTCATTATATTGTTCAGAATCATAGAATAATCATCGTTGATGAATTTACTGGACGAATTATGCCTGATCGTCGATGGGGAGACGGTCTTCATCAAGCTATCGAAGCCAAAGAAAAATTACAGATTCGTCAAAAAACCGAAACAGTAGCAGCCATTACTTATCAAAATTTCTTCTTACTGTATCCAAAATTATCAGGTATGACAGGAACTGGAAAAACTACAGAAATTGAGTTTGAAAAAATTTATAATTTATCTGTAGAAGAAATTCCGACTGCTCAACCCAAGAAACGGAAAGATTTACCTGATCTGATTTATAAAGATCAATTTTCAAAATGGACAGCTGTTGCTCAAGCCTGCAATAATATAGCCTCGACAGGACAACCTATTTTAATTGGTACAACTACCGTTGAAAAATCAGAAATGCTTGCTCAATTATTAAATGAATACAAACTATCATATCAGATTTTAAATGCGAAACCTGAGAATGTTAGAAGAGAATCAGAAATTGTTGCACAGGCAGGTCAAAAAGGAAGTATTACAATTGCTACTAATATGGCTGGGCGCGGAACCGATATTATTTTAGGCGGTAATATTAATTTTAAAATTCAGAAAAAGCTTTATGATATTTTGACGCTAGCGAAAAATTATAAACTTTCAAAAAGAACAAATATTTTAGAATCAGCACTGTTAAATCAATTTGAGGGTAGTTCACAAAGATTTTTAAGTGTTTTACTTTCGCTACTGAATGATCAAAAATTTTTAACTTTATCAGATTTAGATATTCTTAAAATTTTACGTGAAAATGATCGAATTTCAATTCCAGTTATTTCGTATCAATGTTCGATTCGATTCTTAATTAACGAACTAGTTTTCCAGAATAAAAAATATCAGGATCAGGAAAATAAAATCGTAAAAAATTTAGGTGGTTTATATATTATCGGTACTGAAAGAAATGATTCCCGTCGAGTGGATAATCAATTGCGAGGTCGATGCGGAAGACAGGGAGATCCTGGAACTTCACGATTTTTCTTAAGTTTAGACGACAATTTATTACGTTTATTTGGCGGTCCAAAACTTCAGAATTTTATGCAAACTCAAATACCTGACAATTCTCCACTTGAATCAGAAGTTATTACAAAAAGCTTAGATTCAGCACAAGAACGAGTGGAAGAGCGGGCGTACCAACAAAGAAAAAACTTATTTGATTACGATGACGTTCTAAACAAACAAAGAAATATTGTTTACTATGAAAGAAGACAAATTTTAGAGAGTGCTTCAGTTCAAAAAAACATTTTTGCTTACGGTGAACAAATCATTACTGAACTTTTGTTAGAGTTTCGTGAAGAAAAGTTTTACGAAAAAGAAGTTTTAGGACTTATTGAAAATTTATTTGGGCGAACTCTAATGTTAAACCAAATAAAGGATATCAGTAAATTACTAAATAATTTTGATTCCTATGAGTTAAAACTATACTTATTCAATGAATTTTGGTTAACGTACCAATCAAAAATCATGGAATTAAGTGTATATGGAGATGGAATTATTGATAATTTAGAACGCAGTATTATTCTAATAAATACTGATCGCATTTGGCGTGAGCATTTACAAAAAATGACATTACTACGTGAAGCGGTTGGCTGGAGAGGTTATGGTCAACGTAATCCGTTGTATGAATATAGACAAGATGCATTTTATATGTTTGAGACTCGTGAAGAATTATTAAGACATTTAGTAATTTATGATCTTTTACGATCGTCTATCTTATAAAAAGAAATTAAATTAAATAATATATATTATGACAAAACGCACACTTTCAAATAAAGGGCGTCATTCTGTTTTAAGAGTATCAGGTTTTAGAGCAAGAATGGCAACAGCACAAGGAAGAAAGACTATTCGAAATCGAAGAAAGAAAGGACGTAAGATTGTAGCTTTACGTCGATAAAATTAAAATTATTAGAGTTAATTATTTTTAATTACTCTAATAATCAATAATTTTTTATTTAAAATTAATATAATAGTAATTTAATAACCTAATTTTTGACTAAATATTTATGAAATTTAATGATGAACTAGCTCTATTTTTAAAAGCTCGATACCCAATAATTTATATTAATACTATTGAAGAAGATCGAGTTGAGTATGTGATTCGTAAAAATGTGAAAACAAATTTAAATCGTAGCATTTACAGTTGGGATTTTGTGGATGGTTATACAAATAATCCAAATAATGAAGGATTTGCCAAACGAAACCCACTACAAGCTTTAGAATTAGTTGAACGTCTAAATGCTGAAACACCAGCTCTCTTTCTCTTAAAAGATTTTAATCGTTTTTTAACTGATTTATCAATATCTCGAAAATTAAGAAATATTAGTCGAATTCTAAAATTACAACCAAAAACAATTATTATTCTTGGGTCCGATCTTACTATCCCAAAAGAATTGCAAGATCTAATAACTATTCTTCAGTTTGAATTACCACTTGAAAAAGAAATTAGTCAAGAATTAAACCGTTTAATAACTTCTTTAAATATCAAAATTGATCCTCAATTATTTGAAAATTTGACAAGAGCATGCCAAGGATTATCCTTAGAGCGGATCCGTCGCGTCTTATCAAAAATTATTGCAACATATAAAACAATTGATGATAATAGTATTGACGTATTATTGAGCGAAAAAAAACAAATTATAAGTCAAACAGAGATTTTAGAATATACTTCAGTTGACGAAAAAATAACCAATTTAGGGGGTTTAGATAATTTAAAAGATTGGTTAAAAAAAAGAAAGACTGCTTTTGGGTTACAGGCTGCTAATTATGGTCTACCAACTCCACGTGGATTATTATTAATTGGAATTCAAGGAACTGGAAAATCGTTAACGGCAAAAGCAATTGCAAATGATTGGCAATTACCATTGTTAAAGCTTGATGTAGGTAAACTATTTGGTGGGATAGTAGGTGAATCTGAATCTCGACTTCGTCAAATGATCAATGTCGCTGAAACTATATCGCCATGCATTCTTTGGATTGATGAAATTGATAAAGCCTTTAGTAATACTGATGGTAAAGGGGATAGTGGAACAAGTAATCGTGTTCTAGCTACTTTTATCAGTTGGTTATCAGAAAAAACTAGTCCTGTTTTTGTGATAGCTACGGCGAATAATATTGAGTTGTTACCTATCGAGATTATTCGAAAAGGTCGATTTGATGAAATATTTTTCTTAGATCTACCGAAAGAAGCCGAGCGTGAAGAAATTTTTAAGATCCATCTTAAAGAATTTAGACCGACTAGCTGGGACTCATTTAATTATAAGGAACTTGCACAAGCATCCGAATCTTTTTCTGGAGCTGAAATTAGACAGGCTATCATCGAAGGTATGTATTACGCGTTTTATGAAAAACGTGAATTCACGACTGAAGATATTTGTAATGCATTAAAAGAATTAATTCCACTGGCAAATTTAGAAAGTGAGCAAATGGTTCAATTAAAAAATTGGGCATCATCAGGCCGGATTCGTTCT